ATGTGATAGTGTCACACTGTATATGATGACGAAACTACACACATGTCATTACAGAGACGATATACACTTAGCCCTCGTTTTAGGGGTTTTTCGAGATAGCTAAGTATATTAAGGGGGAGGGGGGTTTTTCCCAAAAAAATGTATCGGCCTTTTTTTTTTCTTCCCGACCCGGGGGCACCTATATAATATATCTATGCCTATATATAGATGTTTGTGGTTAAAAAATCTTAGTTTTTCCCATTAATTAAATATTAATTTTCTTAGTAATATGCGGTTTAATAAAATGTCTTTATTAAACCTTTGTCCAATTATTCGTATATATGGATGGAAGTTAAATTTCAATTATTGGTCTTAGCCATGTGAGTACTGCCTTAATTTGACAAGTAGAAGCCCAGCGAATGATATAAGTAGCGAGTTTTATAATATTATGTTCAGTATAGGACCAACTTAACTTGATGTTCCGGCCGCAACCCGACAGAGACGTCTGGAGGGTTAATCTCTGTTTCATCCCCAAAAAAAAACTGGGAGGGCTGGAAATCTTGAGACGATGAATAGTTGAATGCCAACCAAGGGAACTAGAGGAAAGGCAAAATGACGCGATTAAGAGACGTATGCCGTTCAAGGGTGCCTAATGTGAGCATTTGAGCAAGTTCTGGGGATTAATCCAATTCAGTACCACAAACCGTGCAAAGGTGGCTATATTAGGGTATTGGTTGGTTCTCGCCAGCCCTAATAATCAACTGAAATTAATATTTTGTTTATTTAAAAATGTGTGCTTTAGTCTAACGGTTGAGAGAAAAATGAGGTAACTGAGTGGATAAATTAGCTATGATTTTTTGGATATTAGAAAAATGTGGGTTAATAATTATATATAATGTAATAGTTGGACATTTATTAATGAGTATTATACATAGTATGTGATGAAATAGCTTACAGTCGATGAATGAGTATTATACATAGTACTATAGTATGTACATATTACATATGTATGGGCCCAATAATATATATGTATATCTGACTAGGTAAGGGCCGCAAAATTAACGACCAGAAAATACTGGTGTGTCTCAGGAGGTAGTTTAAGCAGAATCTTGGCTTTGGGAGCCAAGGATGGGAGTTCAACCCTCTCTTTCCTGAATACAATCTGTTTTGGGGAGGTATCCCACCTCCAATTTTTGGTTTACAAGACCAACGCCTTAAATTTTTAGGCTACCATAACATTTTAAAGATTTAAAATTTTATTCTCTCACCAGCCGGCAAGGGGAAGAAGGATGAGGAATAAGAGGAAGTAAATAACGGAGGCAATTTGACCGATAATGATGAATGGTTGTTCTACTGGTTGGCCCCCAATCCATGTTAGAATAATAGTGTTTGTGAGTAGTGTTCAAAATAAGATTTGGGTGATTGGTCGGAACGTGGCGCTTCGTTGCTTGGATGTGTGTAGTATGGGCACCAGCATTAGGATGAGGATTGAAAATAAGAGAGCAAGGACTCCCCCTAGCTTGTTCGGGATAGAGCGTAGGATCGCGTAGGCAAATAGGAAGTATCATTCTGGCTTGATGTGAGGTGGTGTGAGTAGGGGATCGGCTGGGATGAAATTTTCTGTGTCCCCTAGTAGGTTGGGTGTGAAAAGAGCAAGTAGGGTTAGGAGGAAGCCTAGGATGAAGAAGCCTAAAAGGTCTTTGTAAGAGAAGTAGGGGTGAAATGGGATTTTATCTGTGTTAGAGTTAAGTCCAGTGGGGTTATTAGAGCCTATCTCGTGAAGGAAGAGGAGGTGGAGTAGGGTAAGTGCAACAATCAGGAAAGGAAATAAGAAATGGAAGGCAAAGAATCGGGTTAGGGTGGCGTTATCGACGGAGAAGCCTCCTCAAATCCACTCTACTAAAATGTTGCCAATATAGGGGAAAGCGGATAGGAGGTTTGTAATGACTGTTGCGCCTCAAAATGATATTTGACCTCATGGCAAGACATAGCCTACAAAGGCTGTTGCTATTAATAAAAATAATAGGATTACCCCAATATTTCATGTCTCTTTGTTGAGGTAGGATCCGTAGTAGAATCCACGAGCTATATGAATGTAAATACAGATAAAAAAGAGTGAGGCTCCGTTGGCGTGAATATTGCGGATAAGTCATCCATAATTCACATCTCGACAGATGTGAACAACTGAGGAGAAAGCGGAGGCGATATCTGGGGTGTAGTGCATGGCTAAGAAGAGGCCAGTGAGGATCTGAATAATCAGGCAAAGTCCTAGAAGTGAGCCATAATTTCATCAAATTGAGATGTTGACTGGGGTGGGGAGGTCAATAAGGGAGCTATTAATAATCTTAAATAATGGATGGGTTTTTCGAATATTTGTGGTCATTAGGTTCTTGTAGTTGAATAACAACGGTAGTTTTTCAGACTATTGGTCTTAGTTAAAATCTAAGTAGGAATTTATGATTTATTTAGTATTTATTATAATGTTGGGTTTTATTATAGGTTTGGTAGCAGTGGCTTCAAATCCTTCTCCTTATTATGCTGCTCTTGGTTTAGTAATTTCTGCTGGCGTGGGGTGTGGTTTGTTGGTAAGTTCTGGAAGTTCTTTTTTATCTTTAGTTTTATTTTTAATTTATTTAGGGGGGATGTTGGTTGTGTTTGCTTATACTGCGGCACTTGTTGCAGAGCCTTACCCTGAGTCATGAGGGGATTGATCGGTATTAATTTATATTTTATTTTATGTTGGGGGTTTAATATACGTTAATAAACATTTTGTTGGGGGTTGAGGGTGAGGGTGGTTTGGGGGGGATGAAATTAATGGTCTAGAGGTGGTTCGTGGGGATTTTAGTGGTGTAGCTTTGTTATATTCTTATGGGGGCTATTTATTAATATTAAGTGGTTGAATATTGCTTTTGGCCTTGTTTGTTGTATTAGAGTTAACTCGTGGTGCCTCTTGAGGTACATTGCGTGTAGTCTAAATTATGATTAGTGTAGCTAGGGTAAGAGTGAGGAAAAAGATTATAAGATAAATTTTAATGAAGCCTTGTTGGGGTAGTGTAAATAATTTAATTATGGATGTTTGTTGGATAAGTTTATTTTTTGGTCCTATTTTTTCATTTCATGCTAGGTCAATCAGGTGAGTTGAGATAGTTTGAGCTCAGTGAAGGTTGATTTGTGGGTAAAGACGGTGGAAAATTGATGGGAAGTAGCCTAATATATTAGAGAAATTATGGGCTGATATGGTTGGGTAGATTTTAAATTGGTGTTTGGTTAGGTTGGTTAATTCTAGGGCTAAAAGTAGGCCCATAATTGTTACTAGGAGGGCGGAGAGTTTAAGGGTGAGTGGTATTGTTAAAATTTGTGTTTTGGTTGGTGTTATGTTGCAGGTAATAATGAGACCGGCTAAGATACTTCCATAAGCTAGGCGTTTAATAGGTTTTAACACTAAGGGGTTATTTTCATTGATAGGTGTCAGTGGGGTAAATCGTGGTGAATTTATTAATGTGAAGAAGATAAGTCGAAGGCTGTAAATAGCAGTGAAGGAAGTAGCTAACAAGGTTATTGTCAGGGCTCAGGCGTTTAGGTTAGATGTGTTCATGGCTTCGATGATGGCGTCTTTTGAAAAGAAACCGGATAGGAAAGGTATACCTGTTAGGGCCAAGCTGCCTACTGCAAGGGAGGAAGCAGTAAATGGTAGAAGTTTGTGGAGCCCTCCTATTTTTCGAATATCTTGTTCGTTATCTAGGCTATGAATGATGGAGCCAGAACAAAGAAAGAGTATGGCTTTGAAGAAGGCGTGTGTGCAGATATGAAGGAAGGCTAATTGAGGTTGATTTAGGCCAATGGTCACTATTATGAGGCCTAATTGGCTGGATGTGGAGAAGGCTACGATCTTCTTGATATCGTTTTGGGTGAGGGCACAGGTAGCTGTAAATAGAGTCGTTAATGCACCTAAGCATAGGCAAGCTGATAAGATTAGCTGATTATCTTGAATTAAGGGATGAAGCCGGATTAGAAGAAATACACCGGCTACGACTATTGTGCTTGAGTGGAGTAGGGCGGAGACTGGCGTAGGCCCCTCCATGGCTGATGGCAGCCAAGGATGGAGGCCGAATTGTGCTGATTTCCCGGCAGCAGCTAGCACTAGGCCTATTAGAGGTAGAGTTAAATCAGTGTTTTTAGATAGAATAAATATTTGTTGAGTTTCTCATGAGTTGAGATTTATAGCTAGTCAGGCCATACTTAGAATTAATCCGATATCTCCGATGCGGTTATAAATTACTGCTTGGAGAGCTGCTGTATTAGCGTCTGCTCGGCTATACCATCAACCGATAAGGAGAAACGATATGATACCGACTCCCTCCCAACCGATAAATAATTGAAACAAATTATTAGCGGTGATGAGAACTATTATTGTTATAAGAAAGAGAAGGAGGTACTTAAAGAAGCGGTTAAAGTTTGGGTCTGTATGCATATATCAGAGTGCAAATTCTAGGATGGATCATGTAACGTAGAGGGCTACTGGTGTGAAGATAATAGAGTAGAGGTCAAATTTAAAGCTTATGTTAATATTTATAGGCCCTAGGTTAATTCAGTTTCAATTGGTTGTAACAGATTCTACACCTTGATCAAGGAACAAGAAGAGTGGAATTAAGCTGACAAAGAATGAGAGCTTAACGGCTGTTTTGACGTGAGTAGAGGCTCAGTTGGGATTAACGGATTCTTGGGGGGAGGTGATAGATAAAAATAAAGGGTAAAGAAGAATAATAAAAATTAACAGGAATGAAGAGTTAAAGATAATTGAGTTCATGGCTATTGCTTGGAGTTGCACCAAGAGTTTTTGGTTCCTAAGACCAATAGATAGCTATTATCTTTCAAAAGCTTAAGTGAGCCAGGGAGTTGAACCCTGATTAAAAGAATTAGCAGTCCTTTTTGTCCCGGACCTCTCTTGGTGAGTAAAAAGATTTTAACTTTTATTTTTAGAATCACAATCTAACGTTTTAATTAAACTATAGACACAAAATGTTCATCCTAGGATGAGTTCAGGTTTGGTAATGATGAGAATTAAGGGGAGAAGGTGAAGGTATATGAGCAGGTGTTCTCGTGTGTGGGAGGGGGTTAAAAAGAGTAAATGTTGAGGTGTGGGGCCCCGTTGTGTTATTAGGAATATATATAATGAGTAGGATGCTGTTAATAATACTCCTATTCCTGTTAGGATAATAGTTCAGTTTGATCATTTAAAAAGGGAGGAGATAATGAGTAATTCCCCTATGAGGTTTGGGCTGGGGGGTAAGGCGAGATTGGCTAAGTTAGCTAAAAATCATGATGTACCTATAAGTGGCAGGATAATTTGGGTACCCCGGGCCAATAAGAGTGTTCGGCTATGAATACGTTCATAGTTGGTATTAGCTAAGCAGAAAAGTATTGATGAGACTAACCCATGGGCAATTATAAGGGCTGTGGCACCTGCGAAGCTTCATGGGGTTTGAATCAGGATGGCTGCTGCTACAAGGCCTATGTGGCTAACTGATGAGTAGGCAATTAAGGATTTAAGATCTGTTTGTCGAAGACAGATAGAGCTAGTCATAATAATTCCTCAGATCGCTAGAATTAGGAAGGGGTATGCTATTTCTTTTGTGAGGGGGTTAAGTACAACAATAATTCGTATTATACCATAGCCTCCCAGTTTAAGGAGGACTGCAGCTAGAATTATGGAGCCGGCAATTGGGGCTTCTACGTGGGCTTTAGGTAGTCAGAGATGAACTCCGTAGAGGGGTATTTTCACCAGGAAGGCAATTAGGCAGGCAGCCCATCAAAATTTATTGGCTCAGGAGGGGAGGTTGGAAGTGTTTGGGTATTGTAAAATAAGTATGGATAGGGTGCCGAGATCTTTTTGTAGGATAAGTAGAGCAATTAAGAGGGGTAAGGAGCCTGCAAGGGTGTAAAATAAAAAGTAAATGCCGGCATTAAGACGCTCAGTTTGGTTTCCTCATCGTGTGATAATAATAAGAGTTGGGATAAGTGTGGCTTCAAATATAATATAAAATAGAATTATCTCTGTTGCACTAAATGCTATAATTAGTAGTGCTTGGAGGGTGATTAATAAAGAGATATAGATCTGTTGTCGTTTATGGGGTTCAGCAGTTAAGTGTTTAAGGCTAGCTAAGAGTATAAGTGGCAGGAGTCAGCATGTAAGTGCGAGTAGAGGGGCAGAAAGAGGATCAACACCAAGAAAGAGGTTAGAATAATTTCAGCCCATCTCAAAATCTCATTTAAACCAGGTAAGACTTAATAAGGCAATTAAAAGGCTGTTAGAGATAGTTGAAGTCCATATTCATTTTATGGGTGCGAGTCAGGAGATTGGGAATAATAATAGGGTGGGAATAAGGATTTTTAACATTGTAGAAGGTTGAGGTTATTAAGGTGGTCAGTTCCGTGGGTGCGGGTGGCGGCTACAAGAAGAGCTAGTCCAGAACTTGCTTCGCAGGCTGAGAATGTTAGTAAAATTATAGGTGCCAAGGATAAAGAGGGGGAATTTATTACTATAGATCAGATAGCGATTGCAATGAAGAGGGAGAGTATTATCCCTTCAAGACAAATAAGGGCTGATAGTAGATGGGAGCGATTGAAAGCTAGTCCTGTAAGGCCAAGAATAAATGCTGATGTAATTGTGAAGTAAATAGGAGTCATAAGGCACTTATGGATTTTCACCATAATTTATTAAGTCGAAATTAATGGTCTTTTTTTGGACTAAGCGCCTATTCTGCTCATTCAAGGCCTCCTTGAAGTCATTCATAGACAAGGCCTAATGTGAGTAGAATAATAATAATGGAAGCTCAGAGGGTGGTGGTAAGTGGAGAGTCTAATTGATCCCCTCAGGGTAATGGAAGGAGTAAGGCAATTTCCAAATCAAATAGTAAGAAGAGAATTGCCACTAGGAAGAATCGAAGGGAGAAGGGGAGGCGTGCAGATCCTAGGGGATCAAATCCGCACTCGTAAGGTGACAGTTTTTCACTATCTGGGTTAAGAGTCGGCAGTCAGAATGCGATGAAAGCTAGGATTAGGGAAACGAGGGCGGGAATGGCGATAGATAATGTAATGAGGTTCATTACTTCTCCTTGGAGTCTAACCAAGAATGAATGATTGGAAGTCATTTGTACTAGTTTATACTAGAAAAGTATTATGAGCCTCATCAATAAATTGATACATAAAGGAATAATCATACTACGTCGACAAAGTGTCAGTATCATGCAGCGGCTTCAAAGCCAAAATGGTGTTCTGATGTAAAATGGAAGAGGATTTGGCGTAGTAAACAGATTAAAAGAAATGTTGAGCCAATGATAACATGTAATCCATGGAAGCCGGTTGCTACGAAGAAGGTTGTTCCGTAAATCCCGTCGGCAATGGTGAATGGGGCTTCGTAATATTCTATGGCTTGAAGAGCTGTAAAGTAAAAACCTAAGAGAACTGTAAGTGTAAGAGCTTGAATAGCTTCTTTTCGATCCCCTTCCATGATGCTATGGTGTGCTCAGGTGACAGTGACTCCGGAGGCTAATAGAACAGCGGTATTAAGTAATGGGACTTCAAATGGGTCTAAGGGAGTAATTCCTGTGGGAGGTCAGCAGCCCCCTAATTCAGGGGTTGGGGCTAGGCTAGCGTGGTAAAATGCTCAGAAAAATCCAAGGAAGAAGAATACTTCTGATATAATAAAGAGAATCATGCCGTAGCGTAGACCTTTTTGTACTGGGGGGGTATGGTGACCTTGAAATGTTCCTTCTCGGATGACATCTCGTCATCATTGAGTAACTGTGAGAGCAAGAAGAATAAGTCCTAGGAGGAGAAGGGACATGGTGTGAAAATGAAATCAAATGGCTAGGCCTGAGGTTATAAGGAGAGCAGCAATAGCTCCTGTTAACGGTCATGGGCTTGGGTCAACTATGTGATATGCGTGTGCTTGGTGGGCCATTATTAAACGTTTTCTTGTAGATACAGGCTTAATAATAGTACAAATACATAGGCTTGAATCATGGCTACGGCTACTTCTAATAGGGTAAGTAGAAATAACACAATGGAAGTTAGGATTGCTACTGCAGGCATAGTGGAGATTAGTACAAAGGCTGCTGTTGCAATTAATTGTATTAATAAATGGCCTGCTGTAAGGTTGGCTGTAAGTCGAACTCCTAGGGCAATGGGTCGAATAAATAGGCTAATAGTTTCGATAATAATGAGAACTGGAATTAAAGGGGTGGGGGTGCCTTCTGGGAGGAGATGGCCTAGGGCAATGGTGGGTTGATTTAATATACCAATTAAGACTGTGGTTAATCATAAGGGAAGGGCAAAAGCTATATTTAATGAAAGTTGGGTTGTTGGTGTAAATGTATAAGGGAGAAGGCCTAATAGGTTGATAGTAATTAAGAAAAGTATAAGTGCTGTGAGAATAATGGCTCATTTGTGTCCTCCTACATTAAGAGGTTGTAGGAGTTGCTGCGTAAATCGGCTAATAAATCATGTTTGTAGGGTGATGAGGCGGTTGTTAAGTCATCGGTTTGAGGGGGTTTGGAAGATTACTGCTGGTATAATAATTGCTAGGGCAATTAAGGGTAGGCCTATAAGTGAGGGGCTCAAAAATTGATCAAAAAAGTTTAAGATCATGGTCAGTTTCAGGGTTCTGGTTTTTGTTTTTCAGTATTTTTAGGGGTGGGGCTATAATTGAGTAAGTAAGATGTAAGTTTATGTGGTAAGACGATCAAGAAGAATAACCAGGAAAATAGGAAGATTAGAAATCATGGATTGAGGTTGAGTTGAGGCATGTCATCAAGGGTGGTTGGGAGTCACCAATATTTAGCTTAAAAGGCTAATGCTGGACCCTGTTAGCTTCTTAATGAGACTTCTTCTAGCATTAATGAAGATCAATTTTCAAAGTGTTCTAAGGGTACTGCTTCGACTACGATGGGTATAAAGCTGTGATTAGCACCACAGATTTCTGAACACTGTCCGTAGTAGACACCAGGCCGAGAGATGATAAAGGCGGCTTGATTAAGGCGTCCTGGTACTGCATCTATTTTTACTCCAAGTGCTGGGATTGCTCAGGAGTGTAAGACATCTTCTGCGGTTACTAAAATTCGAATAGGGGATTCTATTGGGACAACCATGCGGTGGTCTGTCTCTAGAAGTCGAAATTGTCCTGGGTACAAGTCCTCAGTTTGGATTATGTAGGAGTCAAACTCTAAATTTTCATAGTCTGTATATTCGTAGCTTCAGTATCATTGGTGACCTAGTGCTTTAATTGTAATGTGTGGATCATTAATTTCGTCTATAAGGTACAAGATCCGTAGCGAGGGTAGTGCAATTATAATAAGGATGATAGCGGGTAAGATGGTTCATACAATTTCAATTTCTTGTGAGTCTAAGATATATTTATTAGTTAGTTTAGTAGTTACTATTGCTACAATAATATAAAGAACTAATGTGCTAATAAGAAACACAATTATTAATGTGTGGTCGTGGAAATGGAGAAGTTCTTCTATAATAGGGGAGGCTGCGTCTTGGAATCCTAATTGTGCTGGGTGTGCCATTAATTTAAGATTCGTGGGAGTTTAACCCACAATTTCACCTCGACAAGGTGATGTAATTGATTTACTAGAGTCTCAAGAAAGTGACAGAGTGGTGATGTGGTTGGCTTGAAACCGACTTATGGGGGTTCAATTCCTTCCTTTCTTGTTAATAAGCAGGCTGTTGGACTTGAACGAAAGCTGGTTCTTCATAGGTGTGGTATGGAGGAGGGCAGCCATGAAGTCATTCTACATTAGTATTAGAGAGTTCAATAGATAGAACTTCACGTTTTGAGGCAAATGCTTCTCAAATAATAAATAATAAGATGATGACAGCGACTAACGAGATTAGGGATCCGATAGAAGACACCACATTTCAAAGGGTGTAAGCATCTGGGTAGTCTGAATAGCGTCGTGGTATGCCCGCTAAACCTAGGAAATGTTGGGGGAAGAAGGTCAGGTTTACTCCGATAAATATAATTGAGAATTGAATTTTTGATCATGTGGAGTGAAGTGTGTAGCCTGTAAATAAGGGGAATCAATGAACAAAGCCTGCTATAATAGCAAATACTGCCCCTATTGAGAGAACATAGTGGAAATGGGCTACAACATAATAGGTGTCGTGGAGTACAATGTCAAGGGAAGAATTGGCTAAGACCACCCCCGTCAGCCCTCCAACTGTAAATAGGAAGATAAAGCCCAATGCTCAAAGTAGTGGTGCTTCCCATTTAATGGAGCCGCCGTGGAGAGTGGCTAGTCAGCTAAAGACTTTAACACCTGTTGGAATGGCAATAATTATCGTGGCTGATGTAAAATACGCCCGTGTGTCTACATCTATTCCTACTGTAAATATGTGGTGTGCTCAGACGATAAAGCCTAAAAGACCAATAGCTATTATTGCTCAAACTATGCCTATATAGCCGAAGGGTTCTTTTTTACCAGAGTAATAAGCAACTACATGTGAGATTATTCCAAATCCTGGTAAAATTAAAATATACACTTCAGGGTGACCAAAGAATCAGAATAAGTGCTGGTAGAGAATAGGGTCTCCTCCTCCTGCTGGGTCAAAGAAAGTTGTATTGAGGTTACGATCTGTGAGTAGTATAGTAATGCCAGCTGCTAGTACTGGGAGGGCTATAAGAAGCAGGACGGTTGTGACAAGGATAGATCACACGAATAAAGGTGTTTGGTATTGAGAGATTGCTGGGGGTTTTATGTTGATGATTGTGGTGATGAAGTTAATGGAGGCTAAGATAGAAGAAATACCTGCCAAATGAAGAGAGAAAATTGTTAAGTCTACGGAGGCCCCCGCGTGGGCTAGGTTTCCAGCCAGAGGGGGATAGACAGTTCAACCTGTTCCAGCTCCGGCTTCAACCCCAGCGGAGGCCAGGAGAAGAAGAAATGAAGGGGGTAAAAGTCAAAAGCTTATGTTATTTATGCGTGGAAAGGCTATATCTGGAGAGCCGATCATTAAAGGGACGAGTCAATTGCCGAATCCTCCGATTATAATTGGTATGACCATAAAAAAGATTATTACGAAGGCATGGGCTGTAACAAGGACATTATAAATCTGATCATCACCTAGAAGTGATCCGGGCTGACTTAGTTCTGCTCGAATTAAGAGACTTAGGCCAGTTCCGACTATACCTGCTCAGGCACCAAAGATTAAGTAAAGGGTGCCGATATCTTTGTGATTAGTAGAGAATAATCAGCGATTAATTGCCACAGGTAAGATGGCTGAGAGTTAAGCGGTGGTCTGTAGTTCCGCGAAGAGAGGTTAGAGTCCTCTTCTTACCAAGTCCTGTAGTAAAGTTTACACTAGATTGCAAATCCAGAGACGGAGATTAAGGCTCTCCCGGGGCTTCTCCCGCCTTTTACCCTACGGCGGGAGAAGCCTAGATAAAAGTTCGATGGTTTAAACGCTTAACTGTTAATTAAGAGGTTGTAGGATCGAGGCCTGCTTATCTAGAAGACTTTAGTTTAATTAAATCATCTGGGTTGCATTCAGAGGATGTGAGATAGAGTCTTACAAGTCTTATCAGAAATTAAGAGATTTGAACTCTTATTGAAAGCTTTGAAGGCTTTTGGTTTTATTAACCTAAATTTCTTACGTGGATAGTGTTAGTAATGTTGGGGTTAGGGGGAGGAGAAGGATGGAGAGAGAAGTGGTGATTGTGAGTAAGATATTCATTTGAGTGGTTTTTGCTCGTCATGAGGATATGAAAAAGATTGGGGTTGGGGAGATAGTTAGGGTTATTGCGTAGCAGAGACGTAAGTAAAAAAATAAGCTAAGGAGAGTTGCCAGGGCCATAATAGTGGCGGGGATTAGTAGATCTTGCTTAGTTAGTTCTTGCAAGATGAGTCATTTGGGTATAAACCCTGAGAGTGGGGGTAAGCCCCCTAATGAGAGTAAAGTAATTAGGGTTAGGATTGATAGTAGTGGGGATTTGGTAGCAGATACGGAGATTGAGTTGATTTTTGTTGAATTGAGTGTGTTAAATAGGAGAAATATTGAGGTAGTTATAATAATGTAGAGGGCAAGGTTTAGTAGTGCTAGATTTGGGGCAAAATGAATAATAGTGATTATTCATCCTAGGTGGGCAATTGATGAATACGCTAGGATTTTTCGTAGTTGTGTTTGATTAAGTCCGCTTCATCCCCCAACGATGATTGAGGTGACCCCCAGGGCTATAAGAATATTTGGGTTAAGGAGGGGGTAGAGTTGAAGGAGGATGGCGAATGGAGCTAGTTTTTGTCATGTAGAGAGAATAAGTCCCGTGGTCAGGTCCAATCCTTGGAGTACTTCTGGTAATCAGAAGTGTATAGGTGCCAGACCAATTTTTAAGGCTAAGGCCAAGGTAATTAGTGTGGCGGAGGTTGGTGAAAGCATGTCGGTGATGTTTCACTGTCCTGTAGTTCAGGCATTTGTTGTACCTGCAAAGAGGAGGAGTGCAGAAGCTGTGGCTTGTGTGAGGAAGTACTTGGTAGTGGCTTCTACTGCCCGCGGGTGTTGTTGGTGAATTATTAATGGGATGATAGCTATAGTATTAATTTCTAAGCCTATTCAAATTAAAAGTCAATGGGAGCCTATAAATGTGATTGTAGTGCCTAGACCTAAGCTGAGGATGAGGATTGATAGTACGAGGGGGTTCATTAGTAGAGGAAGGATTTTAACCAACATGGTAGGGGTATGGGCCCAAAAGCTTAATTAGCTGACTTTACTTTAGGAAGTAGTATAATAGGAAGTACATAGAGTTTTGATCTCTATGGAGTAGGTTCAAGCCCTATTTTTCTAAGGAAGGGGAATGATTTTAACATTCATGTTTCACTCTATCAAAGTGACCCTTTAATTCAGGCACGCTTCCTTAGGTAAGGGGTGGGAGGCTTGCCATGGAGGTGGGTAGAGTGATGTGTCATAAAATAAGAGCTAATGTAAGGGGTAAGAAGTTTTTTCATACTAGGTGTATGAGTTGATCGTAGCGGAATCGTGGGTAAGAGGCACGAATTCATAGGAATAGGATAGTTAACATGGTTGCTTTAATTATAAGGCTTAATGTTGAAATTTGAGGGAGGGAGGGGTCATAAGATACGCCTATAAAAAGGATAACGGATAATGTATTTATTATTAAAATATTGGAGTATTCCGCTAGGAAGAATAGGGCGAAAGGTCCCCCTGCGTATTCGATATTAAAGCCAGAGACTAGTTCTGATTCCCCCTCAGTTAAATCAAATGGAGCTCGGTTGGTTTCTGCTAAGGTTGAGATGTACCATATTATAGCAAGTGGTCAAGCTGGGATGAGAAGTCAGATTGTTTCTTGGGTAAAATTAAATGTGTGTAGTGTGAAGCCCCCGGCTATGATAACTAACGATAACAAGATTAAACCCAAGGTAACTTCATAGGAGATAGTTTGTGCTACAGCACGTAGTGCTCCTATTAGTGCGTACTTAGAATTAGAGGCTCAGCCGGAGCCCAGGATGGTGTAGACGGTTAAGCTAGAGATGGCTAAAATAAATAATAAGCCTAAGTTAAGATTAAGGATGGAGTGGGGCAGGGGTAGTGGTATTCATATAAGTAGAGCTAAGGTTAGGGCAGCGGTTGGGGTCACTAGAAAAAGAAAATGGGATGAATGTGAGGGGCGGATTGGTTCTTTGGTAAAAAGTTTTAACCCATCAGCGATAGGTTGGAGGAGCCCGTATGGTCCTACCACATTAGGGCCCTTACGAAGTTGCATGTAACCTAAGATTTTACGTTCTACTAGGGTTAAGAATGCTGTGGCCAATAGGACGGGGATGATGTAGGTTAAAGGGTGAATGATTTGGGTAATAATAGTTTTTAACATGGCTAAGGAGAGGAGTTGAACCTCTGGATCAAAGAGTTTAGGTCTTTTGCAATTACCAGGCTCTGCCACCTTAACTCGCTATAATCTTTAGTAGAGGGCTAACCCCTCTTTACTGTTTGAGTTGATTTCAACAGATGAGGGAGAAGCGTGCCTGGGGCATAGGCTTCATTTTCCCGGTCCTTTCGTACTAGGGAAAATATCTACATAGATAGAAACTGACCTGGATTACTCCGGTCTGAACTCAGATCACGTAGGACTGTTAATCGTTGAACAAACGAACCCTTAATAGCGGTTGCACCATTAGGATGTCCTGATCCAACATCGAGGTCGTAAACCCTTTCGGCGATATGGACTCTTAGAAAGGATTGCGCTGTTATCCCTAGGGTAACTTGGTTCATTGATCAGGATTTAATCCTGGGTCATTATTCGTTAGATATTCTATTAATCAGAACTGTCGTTCTAATTTTTAAGTAAAAATACTCAATCGATAAGGAGGTTTTATTTTACTCCTTGGTCGCCCCAACCGAAAACATTAAGTTAGGCTATCCTTATGTTAGGTTAAGTCTTTAGATTAATTATTGGTTAGATAATAACTTAAGTGTTTAAAGCTCCATAGGGTCTTCTCGTCTTATGGTAATATCCCCGCTTCTGCACGGGGAGATCAATTTCATTGATTAGAAAATAGAGACAGGTAAACTCTCGTGATGCCTTTCATACAGGTCTTCAATTAAAAGACAAGTGATTACGCTACCTTCGCACGGTCATAATACCGCGGCCGTTAAACAATGTCACAGGGCAGGCGGGACCTCTTATACAGAGTTTGCAAGAGGCGATGTTTTTGGTAAACAGGCGGAGTTTGTGTTTGCCGAGTTCCTTTACTTTCTTTTAATCTTTCCTATAAGCACTCCTGTGTAGGGTTAACGATATAACAAATGTGTTTTTCTAGTTTATTATTATTAATATTATAACCTCAGGTTGGTGTCGGTTAATAATCAGTGATTTAATTCTTTCTGACTTACACGGGTGCTTTGGAGAGGTTAATCCTCTAATTACTCATTTTAGTATAAGTTCTTTTATTTAGTATAATAAAAAAACCCAATATTGGTTAGGGGGTTTGGAGAATGTATCGGAATTATTGGTTAATTAAGGGCTGGAGCTATGACGCTTGCTGATCAGATGGCTGCTTTTAGGCCTACTGGGGTATGGTCCTTTAATAGTATGATCATTACCCTCCTAATAAAGTTGTTTCTTAATTCAAAAGAGTTGTACCTCTTTTAAATAACTAATAATTCTTACAAGTCACCTTATTTAGGTAATCTTAGTTGATGGGGTGAAGAATTATTGCAGAATTTAAGTTCTTTTTTTGGGTAACCAGCTATCACTAGGCTCGGTAGGCTTATCACCTCTACTCGGGAGTCTTCCCACTCTTTTGCCACAGAGACGGGTTGGCTCTAGTACGCTGCTCCGAAGTAGCTCGCCTAGTTTCGGGAAGGTGGACTTAAGGTCTTTTTGCCCACTTGTTCTTACTAAATCATGATGCAAAAGGTACAGGGGTGAATCTTTGCTTTTTGTTACTTTAATGATTTGTTTCAATTCTTTTTCAGCTTTCCCTTGCGGTACTTTTTCTATAGCGCTAAGTATTTCTGTTCTATCACCTATACTAGGAATGTGAAAATGTTTTAAGTATAAAATATTAAGATAATTTATTAGTAATATTGAAGCTAATTAATGGTAATTAGGCTAGTTTTAAGGTTCAAGATAACTCGAGTTGCACGGGTATATCCTCGGTGTAAGGGAGGTGCTTTACTAATTTAGCCATATTTTGATTATTCCAAGTACACTTTCCAGTACACTTACCATGTTACGACTTGCCTCCTCTTGTGATAAAAATTTATTTATAAAATAGAGTAGCTTAGGTTGAGGAGAGTGACGGGCGGTGTGTGCGCGCCTCAGAGCCGGTTTCAGAAAAATATCCTAAGTTTTTCTTACTGCTAAATCCACCTTATAAGTGATTTTTCATTCTACTGTCCGTGTTTTCTTGAGAGAAAATGTAGCCCATTTCTTTCCACTTCATTCGCTACACCTCGACCTGACGTTTTGGAGGAAGTCCATTGTGCTTACTTTTATACCCTCATGGGGTGAGCTGACGACGGCGGTATATAGGCGGTAAGAGCAAGAAGTGGTAAGGTTTAACGTGGATTATCGGTTATAGAACAGGCTCCTCTAGGGGGGTCTGGGGCACCGCCAAGTCCTTTGGGTTTTAAGCTAGCGCTTGTAGTACTCAGGCGGACTTAAACCAAAGTAAGTGATGATAAAGGTCTATTTATGGTTAAGCATAGTAGGGTATCTAATCCTAGTTTGTGTCTTAACTGTCGTGAGGTCAAAAGCTCTATGTCATTAGAGTCACTTTCGTCAGTGTATTATTCCTTTTATAAGTGCGTATGACAGCTTTATAAGGTTATAACTCTAGTATTTTTTAGAAACTTTTAATCACCCTTTACGCCGTGAAGTATTAATGTGAGTTACTCGTATAACCGCGGTGGCTGGCACGAGATTAACCAACTCTTTTAACTTTAACTGATTCAAGCTTGCGCTTATTATTCAATGTCTATCACTGCTGAATTCCCTTGGGGGTGTGGTTAAGCGAGGTGTCATGGGTTATACACACTGTATATGCCTGATACCAGCTCCTAAACAAATAAGGGCATGATTAGGGCGTTCTCACTGGAGTGCGGAAACTTGCATGTGTAAATTTGGTTAAAATTAATACTGAGGCCAGGACCAAACCTTCAGTGCTTGCGAAAGTTTTTAATATTTATATTAGCATCTTCAGTGCTATGCTTTGCATTAAGCTACACTAGC